ATCTCACCCTTACAAACAAACAAAAAATTGAAGATCTAGTTACGATTAGAAATACACTTTTGCTTTTGTATCTTCATCCATGGATCCTTTACTCATACTCATTCAATTGGAAGTCTTGATCCAACTCAAAAAAAAAACACACACAATTATGCTTCGTGATTCCCTAATCCAATTTTTTCAATTTCTAATTGACCCTTGGATACAAATCACGAGAATGTATATTCTTCCTCAAATCTGTTATTGAGAGGTAAAGGATTAAATCCTTTTAAGAAATAAAGTTTTTAATCGGAATATGAATCAAATTGAAAGACCCCTTAACCATTTAAGTTGTTAATAGAACGAATCACACTTTTACCACTAAACTATACCCGCTACAATGTGATTATTGTATATTAATGGATCATTTGTCGAACAAGGGCATTAGACGTAATCAAGATAAGATCAGAACAGAATCATGAAATTGGAGTGTTGACGTGTTTCGCTGGGGGAACTTTATGAGATAGGAAAATGAAGGCTCATTTAAATAATGATAATGAATTGTACCTTTTCTTTTGCTAGGGGAGTTATTTAGTGACAGGCCCAACCCGAAAGAGCCATGGAAGTCAGAACATCAAAAGAAATTGTGCAAAAATCCATAGCTTCATTTTTATTTATTTTTTTTTTATTCCATTCCAAATCTAGAAAAGAAAGAATAATTAAGAAATGACGCTTCTATACAACATCTCATAGGAATAGAAAAAGCCCCTGTTCTTATTGTTGTTGCTTGAATATTTAATAACAAGTATTTTGGATTTCAAATCAGATAAATCATTTGATCTATGATTCATTAGAACAAAACAAGAAATGGCCTGGCTAGGTGCTAATCTAGTACCTAGGCCAGGCCGGGAATAAAAGGATCTTTCGGACAAAATCAAAGGGGTATTCTTTCACTCTTTTTTTTTTTCTGTTGGAGATATCCCTGTTATCTGAATGGAATTAGAATTGAATTGCTGATCAAATTTGTATCTTATCTATCTTATCTATAGAATATAGAATAACAAAAGACCTTTTCATTACTTCATGCGTAACATAGTAATTATCCTTTTTCAATTGGGAGAGATGGCTGAGTGGACTAAAGCGGCGGATTGCTAATCTGTTGTGCGAGTTATTCGTACCGAGGGTTCGAATCCCTCTCTTTCCATTTCCTCTGATGACTTGAGATTTGTCTTTCGAATTCAAAAAAAAAATATCGAGCCCTTTTGATTTTCTCTATTCCAGACATTTAACTATGAGGAAATCAAAAGATAAGCAAATTTAGAAATAAATCAAGCAAGAAAACGAGAAAAACCCCTTATTTTTTTATTCCCCACGTCCGGGATTACGCCCTGGATCATTAGATAGGAATCCGAAAATGAAGAGAGAAACAAAGAAAATCACTACTGTGTAAACGAAGAGTTTGAGAGTAAGCATCACACAATCTCCAAGATCATTTTTTGGAAAAAGGGGAATAGATTATCCATTTTTATATCACATATTCTATTTTTACACAAAAAAAAAAAAGAAGTGGTTTTTGAAAAAGAAAGGAATTTGCAGAAATTCATTTGTAATAAGATTATTTCGGTACAAAAATTCCCTTTCATATCCACAATTCGTTATTGTGGGGGACCCTAATAGGGTCCTTGTTCACTGTGAAATAGAAGGTCAGAATGAGGAAATGAGGTGATCCAGATTCATCGCGACTATCCACGAATTTTCATGTTTGAATCTTTTTTTATCGAATAAAGCATGAATGCTTATAGGACAGTATTAAAGATCTCATCGAAAACTTACAGCAGCTTGCCAAACAAGGGCTAAGAGAAAAAAGAGCACAGGTATGACTGGCATAACATCTACGATTGGATTGAAAAAAGCGTAAGCCTCGGGTAATTTGGCGAAGAAAAAAGTACTCGAATAAAGGGCAGAATTAAGACAGATACAGATCAAACTAAAGATATTAAGCATAACAAACATTTCATTCTTGGACATAATTGCTTTTTGATTGAGTTATTGATCTAAGGGGAAAAAGAAATTCAATTAAAATCAAAAATCAAAGTAGACAAAAAAATCCTTCTTTTTCTTTGACTCACCCAATCCAAAATCTTTCAATTCTCAAATGAGAATAGAAGGAATCATATTTTCATACAATATCTTAATTGAATTATATGTAATGATCAATAAATTCAGTTTATTTCTACAACTTCACGTATCAAATCCTAGCAACAATCTAACCTATTCCATAGATATTTGGGCAGGAATTGACGAAAAACCAATACCGATATTAGTGTTTATTAGTATTAGTGTTGAATAGAAATCTAAATGGGGCGTGGCCAAGCGGTAAGGCGTCGGGTTTTGGTCCCGCGACTCGGAGGTTCGAATCCTTCCGTCCCAGAGCAGTCGGATTCTATCAGAATAAAGATTGTTCTCTTTAACACTCTTCTGTTTAAGAGTGTAATGTTGAATACAATGTGATCCTTGTTTATTATTTTTAATGATTCTTTTCTGAATCAGATCTTTCCCTTTCTTTCTCACAAATCGAATCGAGTACAAATGACATACAGATGTAACTAAATCCATTTGTGATCCAGGTAGGAGGGGAACATAGATCAATGCATAATTCAAAAAGAAAATCAATCAGATGGTCCAGTCAGTGTATACCCGTCTTGCTCATATTCATATAGGTTGGAAGAAAATAAAAATAGGAATAAAACAAGGAATTAATTGGATTTGTTTTTCGATTTATCTATCTATTTGGTTTAAATCATTGATGATTCAATTGGAAAAGAAACATATATTTCTTTTATGATTATTGATGATCAAATTTGTGTCTCTTTAATCAATGAGATATCTACTAAAAATTTTGAGTTACTCATTATGATTGCGCCAACTTGTTGATTGATTTCGAGATCCAATTCGGTCTTTACGGGTCATTGGACTAGTTTATTTGGTTATTGATTCATATTCATTCTGTTCCGGTATTAGGAATCTAATTTCTAATTACAGACCTTTCTTTAGTCTTTAGTTTAGTTGTTCGAGATCGAATTGGATCTTTCATGATTGATCGTCTTGAACAATCTGTTGAAGATACAAATTAAAGAAGAACTCGTCCATTCGTGTTCTTTATAAATTAGAAAATCTATTCTATTCTAAATGAGATTGGTTCATTCATACAATAAAATATGGGAGTTAATTAAATTGAATCTTTGCTGAAACCTCTCCAGAGAAATTCAATATAAATACCTATTATATAGTATAGATAGTATAGAAAAATAGATAGTATAGAAAAATTCAAAATTAAAGTATAGATTACTGTACCGATTGAGCCAATGACTATTCATGATTCCATATTGAATCAATTCCATACTGGTTCCAAACTAGAGGAATGTTATGGTGAAACTTCGTTTAAAACGATGTGGTAGAAAGCAACGTGCGACTTGAAGGACATGATCGGTCGTGGATTCTTACATCCACCATTTGATTATATATAATATAGGATATAGGAATGAAGGTGCTCTTGGCTCGACATAGTTTGTTCTGTTCTACTAGAACGCCCATTTTGTTGGGTTGTAATGTAAATAGTACATGATGAAGCTCGAGCAGAAAGCATTGATTCATTTCTCAGAGGCAAGAATCTAGGGTTAGTGTCAATCAATAAGTTGGAACAACTTCGTAAGTATATCTTCGATATAGAAATCGAAAGGATTCAATTCGAACAAAAGTTGCAAATCCAAAAAGTAAATTTTGTTGGAATTGGTAAAACTTTTTCGATCAAAAGTGTATCACACGGGAATCTATCGTTCGTATGATTTTTCGATAGAAAGAAATAACAAAAGGTATGTTGCTGCCATTTTGAAACGATTAAAGATCACCGAAGTAATGTCTAAACCCAATGATTAAAAGAAAAGATAAAGGATCCCGGAACAAGAAAACGCCATTTTCAATTGTCTTAACAACTGGATCAGAATGAGGAATCAAAAAAATTGATTCTAAACGAGACAAACAAAAGGAGTTCGAGACAGCTCAATAAATGAAATGCCTGGGCCTAAGGATTTTCCTTTGAACTCTTTGGGAATTATCCAACTTGAGTTATGAGTACGGATGATTTTTTTTTCATGGAGGAAGAAGAAAAAACGAATCAAATCATAGTCTAATTGATTTGATGATTTTATGGATCTATTTGCCACTATATACATAAATTCGAATCATTCTTTCTTGAGCCGTACGAGGAGAAAACCTCCTATACGTTTCTAGGGGGGGCATTGTTCATCTACATCTATCCCAATGAGTCATCTATCGAATCGTTGCAATTGATGTTCGATCCCGAAGAGAAGGAAGAGATCTTCGGAAAGTGGGCTTTTACGATCCGATAAAGAATCAAACTTATTCAAATGTTCCCGCTATTCTATATTTCCTTGAAAAAGGCGCTCAACCTACAGGAACCGTTCATGATATTTCAAAGAAGGCAGGGGTATTTAAGGAACTTCGCATTAATCAAGCGAAATTCCATTAAAAAAATAAAAAATAAAAGAAAGAGGGGGTAGCCCCTATGCTCGTTTTGTGTAATTTTTTATTCACTATTCCCCCTTTTTTTTTCTTGCTTTATTCATACTTATCTTATTTTTTCTTTATCTATTCTATTAGGCTCCCATATGATCCCATATTACATATATATATTTTTTATAATAATATAATATATAACATAACAAATAACGACAAAACTATCTTCTACTTCTATATGAATGTGATATGAGATGGATAGAAAAAAGATCGAGTGAATAGATGAACTAACAAGATCTATTAGATTATGGGATTATCCTCAATCGGGTGGTTTTTGTTGAGACTACATCAGCAAAAAGGGGGTCAAGCTTGCTTATTGTACCTTGATTGATATGTAATAAACCCGAGATTTTCTTCTTCCTTATTTTTATTTTTTTTTTTCCATCCAAACTTTTATTATTATTTATGTGGATTATCTATGTAGTGCCAATCCAACACAAGTCCTTTTTTTTCTGTTTATTTAATTTCATTTCTTTTGTTTTGGTTTCTCAATGTTCATATTGACAATAGTGTATTGATCAAATATAATTCGATTGTGGATAAATCGGTCTATTTATATTTATCTTCGTCCCATAAGTTTCGTTTTTTACTTTACTTCATGCAACTGATGGATTCGTTGGATTCGATGTGACACAAGAAGTCTCTTCTGAATGCAAAAAAAAAATAATATATAGATAAATTAAATAAAGAAAAAAAAAGGACGGTCTAGAAATTTTCTATATTTATCTGAGAATTTATTATATTTTGTATCTGATCTGTTCATTTTTAGGTTCATAATCAAACATAAAATGTTTTTTTGTTGGGTTGCTAGGTCAATGTTTTGATGGGGTCGTGAAATCCAATCTAGTTAGTTATTTTTTTTTTTTATTCCGATTGTATCTACACACCTCGTATCTACACACCATAATTACATTATTTTTTATTTGGGTTGCTAACTCAACGGTAGAGTACTCGGCTTTTAAGTGCGGCTAGAATCTTTTACACATTTGGATGAAGGAACGGATTCGTCCATACCGTTGGTAGAGTTTGTAAGACCACGACTGATCCTGAAAGGGAATGAATGGAAAAAACAGCATGTCGTATCAATGGAGAACTATGAAAATACTTCATCCTCACCGGATCGGTACAAAATCCGCAAAATCTTGTTTAATTTCTTAGAGCGGGACAAAGAAAAAAATGCATGGTTAGGTCGAGTGAATAAATGGATAGAGCCCTACGGCTCCAATTATAGGGAAACAAAAAACAACGAGCTTCTGTGCTTAAATCGAATGATTACCCGATCTAATTAGACGTTAAAAATAGATTAGTGCCTGATGCGGGAAAAGGTTCTCCCATAAGTGGATTATCTATTTTTTTTATGAATCCTAACTATATCTCTATTCTGGAGTGGAGACGAATGTGTAGAAGAAACGGTATATTGATAAAGAGAATTTATTCCAAAGTCAAAAGAGCGATCGGGTTGCAAAAATAAAGGATTTCTAACCATCTAGGTATCTTATAATGAACACAAATTGGATGGAAAAAGAGAGAATCCGTTGATTAGCCTATCTGTCTCCGAGGTATCTATGCTTTTCTTACTATATACCTTATACCTTGTTTTGACTGTATCGCACTATGTATTATTTGATAACCCACGAAATCCCCTGCCTTTGGTTCAAATCTAATTTTAAATGGAGGAATTACAAGGATATTTAGACATAGATAGATCTAGACAACAAGACTTCCTATATCCACTTTTCTTTCGGGAGTATATTTATGCACTTGCTCATAATCATGGTTTAAATAGATCGATTCTTGTGGAAAATTGCAATTTAGGTTATGACAATAAATCCAGTTCACTAATTGTGAAACGTTTAATTACTCGAATATATCAACAGGATCATTTGATTATTTCGGCTAATGATTCTAACCAAAATCCATTTGTTGGACACAAGAAAAATTTTGATTATCAAATGATATCAGAGGGGTTTGCAATCATTGTGGAAATTCCATTCTCACTGCGATTAGTATCTTCCCTAGAAGGTAAAGAAATATTAAAATTTCCTAATTTACGATCAATTCATTCAATATTTCCCTTTTTAGAGGATAAATTCTCACATTTAAATAATGTATTAGATATACTAATACCTCACCCCATTCATCTTGAACTCTTGGTTCAAACCCTTCGTTGTTGGATAAAAGATGCCCACTTTTTGCATTTTTTGCGATTCTTTCTCTACGAGTATCGTAATTGGAATAGTCTTATTACTCAAATTACTCAAAATAAATCCATTTCCTTTTTTTCAAAAGAGAATCACAGATTAGTCTTGTTCCTATATAATACTCATGTATATAAATGCGAATCCATATTTGTTTTTATCCTTAAACAATCTTCTCATTTACGATCAACATCTTCTAAAGCCTTTCTTGAGCGAACACTTTTCTATGGAAAAATAAAACATCTTGTAGTAGTTTTTCGTAATGGTTGTCAGAACGTCCTATGGTTGTTCAGGGATCCTTTCATGCATTATGTCAGATATCAAGGAAAATCCATTTTGGCTTCAAAGGGGACTCCTCTTCTGATGAATAAATGGAAATATTATTTTGTCAATTTCTGGCAATGTTATTTTGATTTGTGGTATCAAACGGATAGGATCCATATAAACCAATTATCCAATCATTCCCTCGATTTTCTGGGCTATTTTTCAAGTGTACGACTAAATCTTTCAGTGGTAAGGAGTCAAATACTAGAAAATATCTTTATTATAGATATTGCTATTAAGAAGTTCGATACCATAGTTCCAATTATTCCTTTGATTGGATCATTGGCTAAAGCGAAATTTTGTAACGTATCGGGGCATCCCATTAGTAAGCCGGCTCGGGCCGATTCATCTGATTCTGATATTCTCGATCGATTTGGGCGGATATGCAGAAATATTTCTCATTATT